CATTTTCAGGGATGGGACCTTCGAGGCTTTTTTCATTTTATATATGATATGTTTTTATTTCTCGTAGACTGTCCCTTCTTTTCTAATGAGTTTCGAATAGAAAAATCCTTTTTTGGTCTATTGATACCTAACCTAGGTCAAATCCATGAACTTAATTCGGTTATTCCTTTCTATTCTTAAAAATCCCCTAAGCCATGAATCAGGAATTGTCTTATGACTCGTAAATCCGATAAATAATTAAATTGAAAGAACTGTTCAAGAAACAAATGATCCCTTTTCGAACTCTCGTTCCCAGTAGATCCCCAGACATACTACTCTCCTTTTACCAAATAATCTTATTCTTAAATTTCTTAAATCTTGTTCGTGAAATAAAAAAAATAGTTTTCTATATTCTTCTAATTTCTATGTCTAGGAAACTACTAGAGGATCCTATTTTTACTTTCTATTTTACACTATTTTACATTTATTTCTTTTCTTGCCTTCTTTGTTCTATTTTCCTTTCTTTCAGATTAAAAAAACTCCAAAGTATACTTTTTTGTTTGCAGATCGAGGTAAGAAATTCGAATATTTTTTTCTATTTACTTTTTTTTATCTATCAGATCCTTTCTTTAATATTGTATGGAATTTTTTTAAGAAGAATAGATTCTTAAGTGAAAGTTTCGTTTTCGCATCCATTAATTGCCGTAAAAATCTCGTATGCATAGATATGAAAAGAAAATATTTGATACGCAAAGTCATGATTTGATAGATTTTTCTATGATTTCTTATTTCTATAGATATATATCATATCTTAAAGAAATAATAGAAATGTAATTTTCTCTTTTCTGATATTCGGAAAAAAGATATTTGAAAGTCAAATGACTTGTATGTTGGAACTTAGAATAGAATAAGCCCTTCTTCGTGGAGGAGGGGAGTGGCAATTTATTCCTATAGAACCTCTAGGAACAATAAGATTTAATCAGAAATATCGACAGATTCTTGCGGAGTCCAAACCAAAGAGGTATTAAAAACGAAAAAAAGATCCACTGTTCAAATTTCATTTCTATCGAATTTGAATATCAGAATAGTAGATATAGTTATGATTCAATGGGTTAGGTCCACTTACTTTTTTTTAGAATCTTTCCCATTTTTTGGATTGGAATAATAGAAAATAGGAATATCTGACAATATCAGGAGATATCACATTCTAAAAAATATATATAATTAAATAAATTAAGATATTTCGAGAAATAAGAAACTTTCTAACTAGAATTAGTTTACTATATTCGAATTCATTAGAATGATAACAATAACTTATTAAAATTAATGATTCCATTTTTTAAATTATACTATTCCTTAGTTTTTTTTTATTTACAAAAGGAAACTTCGTACAAATATCAAGAATATCTCTATTCTTCCTTCAAATAGGAATACCGCTCTTAGTATTTTATGAAAAAAAAGTCAAAAGCCCCTTATCGGATTTGAACCGATGACTTACGCCTTACCATGGCGTTACTCTACCACACTGAGTTAAAGGGGCCTCGTTTGATTCAATTCCTGAATAAGGAACCAGCCAATATGAGTTTAGTACATCTATTTGTTACTGCATATACTTATATATATAAATAAGATAAGATTAGAATCTATGTACATAGATCTATTTTTTGTACATAGCAACTCATTAAGGAACAAGAAATTGGATTTACCTAGTGAATAGAGTTATAGTTAAAAAATGATTTATATTAGATTTGATAAATCTAAATGGAATGAATTTTTTCAAAACCGATTCAAATTGAAAAAAAAAAAACAACTTTCAATAACTTATAGATCCCTATCCTTTTTACCCAATTTCCAGATTTATTCTCGTTTTTTTCCCGGCTTAATGTGAGATAGAAATATACCTATCAAATCTTCTTAACACTGAATGAAAGTGAAAGAAATGAGGTTTTAATGCCTCGCCTCTTCCAACAAATCAATCATTCCCTGAAAGGATTCTCTCTTTCTTTTGTTTTCTTTCGCATGACTTATCTTTTTTCTATTTTTTTTTATTATAGATTGGTGATGGGAATGAACAATTTCGAAATTTAAATGATGAATCAAAAGATTTTATGGAATTCTGAAAGCTGGAAAGATCCTTCTGATCGAATCGTATCATTCCATTATATTGACAATTTCAAAAAACTGTTCATACTATGAACATAGTATAATGGCGGTCGGGCAAGTATGCCCCCATCGTCTAGTGGTTTAGGACATCTCTCTTTCAAGGAGGCAACGGGGATTCGACTTCCCCTGGGGGTAGGATACTACGAAAGGAAATTGATCAGGGATTATCAATAAAGACTGAAATTGATTCTTCCTGGGTCGATGCCCGAGCGGTTAATGGGGACGGACTGTAAATTCGTTGGCAATATGTCTACGCTGGTTCAAATCCAGCTCGGCCCAAAAATTTGCTGATCCACCATGAAATGATATAACCCATTCGTTGTTCTCTGAAAATGACCGATGGGCTCGGATACGGAAGAATAAAGATTTCATACATCCCTAGTGCTATTTCTTTTTTCCATATCACATATTTTTTCCACAAATTCGGATTTTGCTAAATTCCTTACAGGATCCATAAGTATAAAGTCTAAGGAAAGGATTAAAGTAAAAAAAAAAAGAGTCTTTTTTTTGTTTCATTGATTCATTTTTCAATCGATTTGGCAATAACGAACGGATTACTCGTAATCCGTGTCGATCTCGCTAAAGTGCAGACCCATATAAATAAATATCAATATATAAAAGAGTCCGCCTCTTTCAGTTACAGTACAACGATTTGAATCTCAAATAGAAAAAGAAAAGGTTTGAATGAAATTGTAACAATATGTATGTATGATATACGATTTTTTCCTGGGATTGTAGTTCAATTGGTCAGAGCACCGCCCTGTCAAGGCGGAAGCTGCGGGTTCGAGCCCCGTCAGTCCCGATGGATACAAATCCAATGAAAAAAAGATATCAATTTATTTCGTGTGTGAAAGGGAATAAAAATAACAAAAAAATCTCATTTCTAAACGGGATCCCCTTTTTTTCTTTCTTTCGAAGAAAGAAAAAAGGAAAGGGAATTTTTGATTGCATCAGAAAGTAATCTTTTTTATTTGGTATGGATAAAAGATCTTCCTATGTTATACTATTTCATTCTCGACGATGAATCGATTTGATAGCTCAGATATTGTTATTCGTGATATTGATCCGATTTGATATCATCGAGATAAAATTTATACCATTGAATTTACCGACGAAAGGTTTATCATTTCTATGGGATTAAATCCCGAAGTATTTTTTAGAAATAAAAGAGAAAGAAAACATAGAGATTATGGAAGTAAATATTCTCGCATTTATAGCTACTGCACTCTTCATTCTAGTTCCTACTGCCTTTTTACTTATAATTTACGTAAAAACGGTAAGTCAAAGTGACTAATTTTAAATCTTACTTAAACATGAATTCTGATTTCTTATCAACGCACAATGATTGAATGAAAAAAATGAAAAAAGGAGTTCAATTTCGGGTCTTCGTTTTAAATGAAATGATCAGACTACAATCAGCAGAATTCTATGAAATCCATATAGTATAGTAGAAAGAAATCAAATCTATTTCTTTCTACTATACTATCTATTCTTGTAGTATATAAAGTTTGACTCTATGTTTTATTTATTTATTCTATAAAAATAGAGGTTTAATATGTACCAATCTTTAATTTCAATATTGATTTTCATATTCATACTATCTATAGATAGATATCGATATAGAATGTCAATTCTATATATGGAATGTACATAACATAGCGTCCACATCTTTTTCTTTGTTTCATCTAATCTATTTTATTTGTATTGGTTCCAATCAATCTGAAATAATCAAAAAGCAACTCTTATTCTTCTGATTTGAATTCTTTTATTTCTTATTCTTTTCAGAATCCCGGTATCCTATTCGGTATCATATTTATTAAAAAACATGATAAATAAAGTAATCTTTTTAGCATTCTGACAAATCAATTGATTAATTAATTGACAGATGATCCGGGAGTTCTATGAAAAAGTTTTTCATATCTCGAAAAGATTGGTGGTAACCAGTTCATCGAAATAGAAATCTTAGAAAGAATTTGGTTAGAATAGGAATTAATTTCCTATTATTTGTACTCCCTTGACTTTCAAAACACGAAGATGGTAACAATTCAAATATTTGTTTGATTGAAAGAGTATTTTCAATATTATACATAGAATTACAACACTGGAATACAATAGAATTCCAAAATGCAGATATAATTGCATTTCATTAATTAGTATTATTAATTTCATTAATTAGTATTATTAATAAGATTAATAAAATAACTAAATTCAATAGTTAAAAGATTTCAGAACTCAGCTATAAAACAATTGATACAGTTTGATCCCTTAACTCAATTAGTAGTACCCTTAGAGTCCACTTCTTCCCCATACTACAAGGGAAAGGGAAAATGTAAAAACTACCATTAAAGCAGCCCAAGCAAGACTTACTATATCCATGTCAATTTTGTCTCCTATCTCTATCAATATGAAGGAATTATTTTATTATTGTTTACTAATTTTTCTTGTCTTATTTTATCTTGTATTATGTTCTTTTTTTTATTTATTTTTCACTAAAAATTTTATAATAATAGTGGAATCGCTGGTACAGAGTCAAAAAAAGATTCCGGGATAACACCATTGACGAAACAATCCAATAAATCCAATTAGAACATCTAACAAGTTCTTATCTGATTTCTAGTAGAATAAAAAAATCTTAAGCATAAAGAAAAGATATCCAGAGATATCTTTTGAAGTATTAAGGGAATTCATCTTAGTAACAGGTAGGAATAAAAAGACCTATGTTTTATTTTGCCCCCCATTTCATTAACTCAAAAGTCAAAAATATAGAATCAAGATAGATTACTTTGCATACTCATACTCTTATTTGCATCTCTTATTTCCATTTGATCTAATCCTTACCGTCTCCCGATTCGTTCTCTAAAACAATCGGAAAACAGCCTCTGAGATTCTTTGACTAGAAGTTACCGAAAAGAAAGAGTTTCATTTTTCTTATAATGGAAATAATATATGAAATAAATATTTCATAAGAAAAATGAAGAATCTTAATAGAAGATTAGAGAAAATTTAGAACTCTTTAAGATTTCAAGAAATATAAAAAAGAAATCTAATTAGATATTCAATTTTATTAATCTAACTAATATTGAATAAATGCGGAAGCACTCATATACTTTACATGAGTCTGTATACAAGGTTTTTCTTCAACCCCTTCCCCAACTAAACTAAAAATGGAATTCTCTTTTTTTCGTCCGACCTATCCTTACCCAATCTTATTCAAGACCTAAAGACGAACACTACAGTAGTAGTGGAGTGATAGGACTATCATTTCAAGATTTATTGATTCCTTTTCACTACTAGAATGAATTTTTCATTGAATCCGAGACGAAAAGATTTACAGAATGTTAGAGAACAAACCTCCCGATGCTTAGAATCTTGAATCAAACAAGTCTCAAGAGTCCTTTTCCCACACTTGCTTCCGTTGGAAAAAAAAATAGAAAGTTTTCTATCAACAAAACGGAAGAAACTATTTCAATTCTCTTTTCTATCAGGCGACACCCGGATTTGAACTGGGGAAAAAGGATTTGCAGTCCCCCGCCTTACCACTCGGCCATGCCGCCAAAATGATACAAATATATGAGAATACCCCGTCCCTCAAAAAACCAAACAAAAAGGGGAAGGTGTTCTAAACTTCTTTTTTTGATGTGTTTGTATCTTAAATTCCGTTTTCTTTAATCCCCCTTTGCAAAGGGATCTTCTCTCTTTTTCTATTGTTCTATTGAAAAAAACAAACGTATAGCTTTCAGTCACAAAAGCAAAAATTTCGGGACAAATAGCAACCTTTAACTACAAATTCCTGAAGAATTCTTGAATCTGAATCTAAAATGGTTTTTTATTAATGAGATAAAAAATCGAAATTGATACATTCTCTATTTCAATTATAACAGCAACTGTTAATATATGTCAACCCCGGAACATAAATTTTTATTGTTACACAGATCTAATCGGGTATCTTATTCGTATATGATACCTATACTATAGGGAATTTTCAAGAAATTCTCGTGCTTCCATTTTTTTGCCAATTTTTCGTTAAATAGATTGAATAAAAAAAAAGAAATTAACACGACATGCGCGCTGTCCCGAAGAAAGATGACTGCAATAAAGTAAGAGACATATCTAGATAGCTATAGCTGGAGAAAGTTGGTAAAAATATCTCTCTTCTTTGTGAATTAAAATTCTTTTTTGAACAATTGAAAGGGTAAAGTGCTAAAAAAATCAATTCTATATTGTTTCTGATTATTAGATTCTATCTTTATCTCATCGAGCCGAGCAAATCCCGAATTCATTTTTTTGGGTATCCATCCAATCGAATTGGAATATGTAATATCATAATAGATAGTAGAAATAGAATTCATTTTTTGTTTTGAGATTCTTTAAAATACCCTGAAGTCTAGGTGAAATTTATCACTTTGTTTCCATTTATATTACAAGTTAGATTCTATCTGTTTGTTTTATTGCAAATCCCAATTTGAGTATAAGATTCTATTTCTTCCTCTTTTTCCTCCTTTCATAATAGGTATTTCATAGACGGAGTTTGGTCAAATTTCATGTGATTCAGTAAAGTAAAAAGAACAGAGATTCCATTATTGCTAAATCTATTCATGTGATTCGATGAAGAATGACAGCAAATCGTGGTATATTTTCTATAAAATAAATGGGGAAATTGAAAATGCTTGGGGTTGGAAATGAAGGAATATCGACACTACCCGGACTGAATCAAATACAATTTGAAGGGTTTTGTAGATTCATTGATCGGGGCTTAACAGAAGAACTTTTTAAGTTTCCAAAAATTGAAGATACAGACCAAGAAATTGAATTTCAATTATTTGTGGAAACATATCAATTGGTAGAACCCTCGATCAAAGAAAAAGATGCTGTATATGAATCAATTACATATTCCTCTGAATTATATATATCCGCGGGATTAATTTGGAAAAACAGTCGGGATATCCAAGAACAAATTATTTTTCTTGGAAACATTCCTCTAATGAATTCCCTGGGAACTTTTATAGTAAATGGAATATACAGAATTGTAATCAATCAAATATTGCAAAGCCCTGGTATCTATTATCGGTCAGAATTGGACCATAACGGGATTTCCGTCTATACTGGCACAATAATATCAGATTGGGGAGGAAGATTAGAGTTAGAGATTGATCGAAAAGCAAGGATATGGGCTCGTGTAAGTAGGAAACAGAAAATCTCTATTCTAGTTCTATCATCAGCTATGGGTTCGAATTTAAGCGAAATTCTAGAGAACGCTTGCTACCCTGAAATTTTCTTGTCTTTCCTGAATGAAAAGGAGGAAAAAAAGATCGGGTCAAAAGAAAATGCCATTTTGGAGTTTTATCGACAATTTGCTTG